ATCCCGACACAGTGGCATTTTGATACCACCAGGAAAGACAAATTACAAGGAATCAAAAAATTTGAAAAATTGGATCTATGTCCAACGGATCACCCCTACCAAGAAAAAAAAGTTTTTTGTTTTGGTTCGACCCGTAGTCACATATGAAATAACGGATGGTATAAATTTAGCAACACTTTTCCCTCAGGATCTGTTGCAGGAAAGGGATAATGTGCGACTTCAAGTTGTCAATTATATCTTTTATGGAAATGGCAAAGCCACTCGGGAAATTTCTGACACAAACATTCAATTAGTTCGTACTTGTTTAGTATTGAATTGGAACCAAGACAAAAAAAGTTCTTCTATCGAAGAGGCCGGGGCTTCCCTTGTTGAAGTAAGGACAAATGGTATGATTCGAGATTTTATAAGGATCGATTTAGCAAAATTCGCTTTTTCGTATATGGGGAAAAGGAATGATCCCTTATTTTTTAATGATGATGGACCATATCATACCAATATGAATCCATTTTATTCCATTTTTTCAAAGACAAAACTTCAAAAATCATTTAACCAAAATCAAGGAACTGTTCGTACGTTGTCGGGTAAAAATAAGGAATGTCAACCTTTTCTAATTTTGTCATCATCCAATTGTTTTCGAATAGGTCCATTCACATTCAACGGTGTAAAATATCACAAAGAATCGATTAAAAAAGATCACCTAATTCCAATTAGGAATTCATTGGGTCCTTTAGGAGCAGCCCTTCAATTTGCGAATTTTTTTTCATTTTACTATTTAATAACTCATAATCAGACCTTGGTAACTAATTATTTACAACTTGACAATTTAAAACAAACCTTTCAAGTACTTAATTTTAAATATTATTTAATGGATGAAAATGGGAGAATTTATAATCCCGATCCATGCAGTAACATCATTTTGAATCCATTAAAATTGAATTGGTATTTTCTTCATTACAATTTTTGTGAAGAGACATCCACAAAAATTTGTCTTGGACAATTTCTTTGCGAAAATGCATGCATAGCCAAACACCAACCGCACTTAAAATCGGGTCAAGTTCTAATTGTTCAATTTGACTCTGTAGTAATAAGATCGGCTAAGCCTTATTTGGCCACCCCAGGAACAAGAGTTCAAAGTCATTATGGGGAAATCATTTATGGAGGGGATATATTAGTTACATTTATATATGAAAAATCGAGGTCTAGTGATATAACACAAGGTCTTCCAAAAGTGGAACAAGTCTTAGAAGCTCGTTCGATTGATTCAATATCCATGAATCTAGAAAGTAGGATTAATGATTGGAACAAACATATAACAAGAATTCTAGGGAATTCTTGGGGATTCTTGATTGGAGCTGAGCTAACTATGGCGCAAAGTCGTATTTCTTTGGTTAATAGGATCCAAAGGGTTTATCGATCCCAGGGGGTGCAGATCCATAATAGGCATATAGAACTTATTGTACGTCAAATAACATCAAAAGTCTTGGTTTCAGAAGATGGAATGTCTAATGTTTTTTTGCCCGGAGAACTAATTGGGTTGTTGCGGGCGGAACGAACGGGGCGCGCTTTGGAAGAAGCGATCTGCTATCGAGCTATCTTATTGGGAATAACGAAAGCATCTCTAAATACTCAAAGTTTTATATCCGAAGCGAGTTTTCAAGAAACTGCTCGAGTTTTAGCAAAAGCAGCTCTCCGGGGCCGGGTCGATTGGTTGAAAGGACTAAAAGAAAACGTTGTTCTGGGGGGGATGATACCTGCCGGTACCGGATTCAAGGGATTCGTACACCGTTCAAATCAACAAAAGAACATTTCCTTGAAAACAAAAAAAAAGAATCTATTCGAGGGAGAAATGAGAGATATTTTGTTTTACCATAGAGAATTATTTGATTCTTGTCTTTCAAAGAATTTCCACGATAGACCAAAACAGCAATGATTTCTGGGATTTAATACAAGAGATTCATCCTTTTTATCTTCTCTGTATTTGTTATGGTTATTTAATTTAGTAATAAAATAAAGAAATTCAAATAATAACAAATAGAAAGAAATTAGTGGTTTGGGTTGTGTATCAATGGCCAATCCGCCTTAGAAAAGAAGGTTCCGTTGGAACAATTACTTATTTCAGGATACCTCGTCTCTTTATTAAATAAAAAAAGGGAAAGTGTGGGGAGAAATGACAAGAAGATATTGGAACATCAATTTGGAAGAGATGATGGAGGCGGGAGTTCATTTGGGTCACGGGATTCGAAAATGGAATCCTAGAATGGCACCTTATATCTCTGCAAAACGGAAGGGCATTCATATTATAAATCTTACTAGAACTGCTCGTTTTTTATCAGAGGTCTGTGATTTAGTTTTTGATGCAGCAAGCAGAGGAAAACAATTTTTAATTGTTGGGACAAAATGGAAAGTAGCTGGTTCAGTAGCACGGGCTGCAATAAGGGCTCGATCCCATTATGTTAATAAAAAGTGGCTTGGAGGTATGTTAACGAATTGGTCCACTACAAAAAGGAAACTTCAAAAATTCAGGGACTTGAGAGTGGAACAAAAGACGGGGAGACTCGCCCGTCTTCCGAAGAGAGATGCAGCCATGTTGAAGAGACAATTATCTCACTTGAAAAGATATCTGGGTGGGGTTAAATATATGACAGAGTTACCTGATATTGTAATCATCGTTGATCAACAAGAAGAATATAAGGCCCTTCGAGAATGTATTACTTTGGGAATTCCAACGATTTGTTTAATCGATACAAATTGTGATCCGGATCTCGCAGATATTTCGATTCCGGCGAACGATGATTCTAGAGCTTCAATCCGATTAATTCTTACCAAATTAGTATTTGCAATTTGTGAGGGCCGCTTATATAAGAAATCCTTGATTCAAGATAAAATCAAAAATTGACTTCGTAAACTCGATAATAGAATCGGTTACTATTCCTGAATCTCAAAAAATATATAAAAACGACTGGGGATTTTATGTGATTAATCGGTATCCTAAATATAAAATTCAAGTAGACAAGTCGAGAAATAGATAATAGATGGTTGAATCAAAATAATTTCTTTTAAAGTGATATTTCAGTCAGAGGACAATATGAATGTTCTATCATACTCAATCAACACGCTAAAGGGGTTATACGATATATCCGGTGTGGAAGTAGGCCAACATTTCTATTGGCAAATAGGGGGGTTCCAAATCCATGGCCAGGTACTTATTACTTCTTGGGTTGTAATTGCTATCTTATTAGGTTCAGCTGCTATAGCTGTTCGGAATCCACAAACCATTCCGACTGGCGGTCAGAATTTCTTTGAATATGTCCTTGAATTCATTCGAGACGTGAGCAAAACTCAAATTGGAGAAGAATATCGCCCCTGGGTTCCCTTTATTGGGACTATGTTTCTATTTATTTTTGTTTCTAATTGGTCAGGGGCTCTTTTACCTTGGAAAATCATACAGTTACCTCACGGGGAGTTAGCCGCACCCACGAATGATATAAATACTACTGTTGCTTTAGCTTTACTAACGTCGGTAGCCTATTTCTATGCGGGTCTTACAAAAAAAGGATTAGGTTATTTTGGTAAATACATTCAACCAACTCCAATTCTTTTACCCATTAACATCTTAGAAGATTTCACAAAACCTCTATCACTTAGTTTTCGACTTTTCGGAAATATATTAGCGGATGAACTAGTCGTTCTTGTTCTTGTTTCTTTAGTACCTTTAGTGGTTCCTATACCTGTCATGTTCCTCGGATTATTTACAAGCGGTATTCAGGCTCTTATTTTTGCAACTTTAGCCGCAGCTTATATAGGCGAATCCATGGAGGGCCATCATTGATTAGTCTTAGAAAGAGTCCTTTTTTTAGCTTAGATCAAGGCAATATATGTGTGGCTCAAGATACTCTATTCTATCAGGATAATCTCTTTCTATTTTCTAAATATACAAATAGAGTCTACGATAATAGAAAAACGATCTTCGAGAAGTTTCAACTAAAGGGGAGTTGGTTAGTAGAGAGGGGTCGCGCCAGGTATGATGTGTAATCCAATGGCTATAAGTTAACTCTTGTAGATTAGATGTTTCGAAGAATGATTCGAAAATCCGATTGAATTTAAGATAGAATGGGCAGTTTACGTTATGGAAGAAAGATATGTATATTTGATATTGGATATTGACAAGTTATATACGAACTAATATTTATATTTCATTAGCCCTACTTGTCTAAATTAAGATAGGTATGATATGCCAGTCGAAGCCCTTCCGTTTCGTTTATGACTGTAAATTGAATGAATAAACAGAGAAAATAAAGAAAAAGATCGAAGAATGATTAGAAAAGGAAATGAAAAAACTCAAGTTGGATTGATTCGGAAAGACTCTACAAATAGGAAATAAAAAAGATGAAGTCTTTCTAATGATCTAATGATTCAATAATATTCTTATTTCTATTTCAATTTGGAGTTTTTAGTTATTTTGACTAGATGAATATTAGCAATAGAATAATTAAGTCATAATTCATTGGTTGATTGTATCATTAACCATTTCTTTTTTTTTTTGTTTGAGGAACCTATCATGAATCCACTGATTTCTGCCGCTTCCGTTATTGCTGCTGGATTGGCTGTAGGACTTGCTTCTATTGGGCCTGGAATTGGTCAAGGTACTGCTGCGGGCCAAGCTGTAGAGGGTATTGCGAGACAGCCCGAGGCAGAGGGAAAAATACGAGGTACTTTATTGCTTAGTTTGGCCTTTATGGAAGCTTTAACAATTTATGGATTGGTTGTAGCATTGGCGCTTTTATTTGCGAATCCTTTTGTTTAATCCGAGAAAAGAAAAAGAAATAGGGGAAATACATATTTCTTTTCGCGTATTGGACTTGCAGGTTGCTTTTTCACATTATATCAAAATATCGTTCCCACACAATTACTTATTCGTTGAGAAACTAACCTGCGGGAAGGACTGATTTGAGGATGAGGAATTAGTGTTACTCACTTCCTTTCTTCCTTCCCCTTTTTAG